ACTTACGCCTTACCATGGCGTTACTCTACCACTGAGTTAAAAGGGCCTTTTTTATTTAATTCCGGAATTATTCACTATGTGGATAAAATATCTATATGTACATATATTATAAACATAAGTATATATGCATTAAGTACGTGCAGTAGATACATAGTGTCTAGTGGCTCATTGTTGAATAATAAAATGGATTTACCTAGGAAGTCTAGGAGAAAATGCAATGAATTGTTTCAAGACCGACTCGAATAGAAATAAATTCAATTGAAATAATTCAAAAAAAAAAAAAATACTACTACTAGATTTCTAATGTCGATTCTAATGAATAATTCGTCAATGACGAATAAAAAACAATTCTATGCAATTCTGAAAGGGGGAAAGATCCCTCGGCTAGAATCATTTGATTATATTGACAATTTCAAAAAACGGATCATACTATGATCATAGTATGATGGCCGTTGGTCAAGCGGGCCCCCATCGTCTAGTGGTTTAGGACATCTCTCTTTCAAGGAGGCAGCGGGGATTCGAATTCCCCTGGGGGTAGGGTACTACGAAAGGAAATTGATCATGGATTACCAATAAGTCGAAAATTGATTCTTCCTGGGTCGATGCCCGAGCGGTTAATGGGGACGGACTGTAAATTCGTTGGCAATATGTCTACGCTGGTTCAAATCCAGCTCGGCCCAATAATTCGCCAATCCGCCATGAGATGATATAACTCCCTTTGTACTTCAGAAATACCCGATCCGGAGATAAAAAAGAATCAAATTTTCTGCTAGATCCCGTATTTCCCTGGGATTGTAGTTCAATTGGTCAGAGCACCGCCCTGTCAAGGCGGAAGCTGCGGGTTCGAGCCCCGTCAGTCCCGACGGATCCAATAAATATATCAAAAAATCTCTCCCTTTTTCTGAAGGGGACCGGGGGAAGAATTCCATTGTCAAAGCAAAGGGGAAATCCTTATTTCTTTTTTCTTTCCTTTTGGTAGGAGAAAGACATATGCGGTTGGATTAGTACAATTATTGGTAGCATTATAGTCAGTATTCCAAGAAATGCTGGCTTTTTCGATTGCCCCCGATGCATGTAATGGAATCGAGTACTATACTTTTTTGAGGCGCGCATACACAAAAGGAATTCCTTTCTTGTCCAATACAAAATTGAATATAAGAAAATACTTTCCAGAAAAAACAAAAAAAAAACAATTTATTTTTCTGGCTACGGATTTATGGAACCTGACTTACTAGTTTGAAGTTGCAAAATAGATTTCATGCAAATTGCACACTGAGCTTTTGGTATAGGTGTCCCGGGGCTAATAATCTACGAAGAAAGGAGGGGGAAGGACAGATCAACCAAAGATCCTACTCCTCTTAGAAAGGCGAATGAATCATTTTTCCTATTTTTCATTTTGTTTTAAGGCCCCATCGACGAAAGAACAAATCGGAAAATAGTAAATTTGATGAATATTCATTTTATACGGTCTCATCTTTATCACACTTCTTTGTCTTCCAAGTCAAAAATAGTTTCGTTCTAAACTCCTTTCTTTTTCCATTTAGCTTTTATTGTTTGTTTGGGTTTGTAACTATGTGACCACTGGAAGTGGAAGAGCTATTTGATGAGACTTCATCAGATGATTGTACAAGAAGGAACTAGATAGATTAGAGAGAAAAAAAGAACAGATAATAAAAAATGATAAATAAATAAAGGAATTTTGGGTTAGGTCAGCAATCCAAGTTTGGGGCGGTATGGATAAAAGAACTTCCTATGTTATACTATTCAATTCTCGACGACGAATTTATTTGATAGTTCAGATATTGTTATTCATGATATTGATCTGATTCAAGATCATCGAGAGGTAATATTCATTCATTGAATTTACAGGCCAAAGATTTATCATCTCTATGGGATTAAATCCCGAGTTATTGCGAAGTAAAAAACCGATGAGATTATGGAAGTAAATATTCTTGCATTTATTGCTACTGCACTATTTATTCTAGTTCCTACCGCTTTTCTACTTATCATTTATGTAAAAACAGTCAGTCAAAACGATTAATTATTAACTAATTTGAATGAAACTTGACTTCTGAGTTCTTAGCCAAAATTGACGAAATAAAATGAAAAAGATTCCAATTTCATGTCTTAAATGAAATGAGTGGACTAGAATCGGCAGTATTCTAATAGATAGATAGTATGGTAGAAAGAAATAGATGAATCTTTCTACCATACTATTTATTAGTTAGATTCTTGTGCCCCCTGGAATAAAATAAAGATAGAGGCTGCATTTGATATGGATCTATATATCAATCTACAATATTATCTTGATATATGCGAATATCAATTCCATATATGGGATTGACATAGCATCCAATTCCATTTATTTGCTATATCTATTTGTTCTGATCAATCTGAATTACTCCTATGTCTTATAGTTTGAATTACTATATTTTTGATTTCCAATATGAATCTCGGTATCTATTGAGAGAATCAAATCAATGAAGCAAAAGCGATAGAT